AGAACTTTAAGTTAAATAAACTATAAGCCTTCAAAGCTTGAAATAAGGTTACTTAAGTTCTATCAGGTTTTGTAGTTGAGCCAACATCAAATTGCAAATTTGGAGACGTAATTATTTACCAAAACTTTCTTCACTAGTATAAAATAGTATCTCCGCCTTCCAAGTGGATAGTCCGACTTCCGGGTGCAGAAATGGTTCGAAATCCATTTCATTTAGTAGAGTTTAGTCCTTGACCCTTGGTGGGTTCTCTAGGGGCCTTTTTTAACAGCTGGGATAGCTTCTTGGTTTCATGGTTATTCCATAGGAGTTATGTTTTAGGTTTATTTATTATTTCTTTAACAATATTTCAATGGTGGCGAGATGTAGTCCGAGAGGCTACGCATCAAGGTTTTCATACCCAAAAGGTCTCTAGGGGCCTTCGCTGGGGAATAATCTTATTTATTGCTTCAGAGGTATGTTTCTTTTTCGCATTTTTTTGAGCATATTTTCATAGAAGATTAGCCCCCACAGTGGAATTGGGATCTTGCTGACCTCCAGTTGGGATTTATGTCTTAAATCCATTCGAAGTGCCTCTATTAAATACAGCGGTTCTCTTGGCTTCCGGGGTAACTGTAACCTGGGCGCATCATGCCTTAATAGAGGGAGATCGAAATAGAGGACTCCAGGCTCTAGGTTTGACAGTAGCTTTAGGGGGGTATTTTACTTTTCTCCAAGGAGGAGAATATTATGAAGCATCTTTTTCCATCAGAGACGGGGCGTACGGGACGACTTTCTTTGTAGCAACGGGGTTTCATGGCCTCCATGTGTTAGTTGGAACAACTTTCCTTTTGGTTTGTTTAGTGCGTCATTATTATTACCATTTCTCTTTGGGGCACCATTTTGGTTTCGAGGCAGCTGCCTGATACTGACATTTTGTAGATGTAGTTTGATTGTTTTTATATTTATCTATCTACTGATGAGGTTCATAAGTTTATTAAATAGCTTATAAAGCTTAGGGCTTTTAATCCTACGATGGTCTTGATGACCTTTAATAAAAATTTCGTACTTTATATTAAAAGTTTTGGTTTGCAGCTAAAGAAAAGAATGAATTTCTCGAAGTTATTTCAAGAAGCATTCCATGCATTTGGTTTCGGCCCAAAAGAAGCCCTTTCGGCCTTGATTTAGGGTAAAAGCTTTTAGAAGCACTTAACTGTTAATTAAGAAGAAATAATTGAATTATTTATCCTTTATGATAGCGGATATTTTTTCTGTATTTGATGATCAAAATGGAACTTTTATAGGAAGAACTTTCTTAGTGTGATTAATGGGGTCCATCCTTATCTTCATAGTATTTAGAAAAATGTGAGCAGGGCTTTCTCGATGAGAAGTGGTGAGCTTTCAATTAAGAGATGTGGTGTTTAGGTTGTTGTCTCGAACTAAGGGAAGGGGATTAGGAGGCTTTGCTTCTTTAATCTGTAGGTTGTTTTCTTTTATCATTATTTTTAATTTATTAGGTTTAATTCCTTATGTGTTTAGGCCCACTAGACATCTGGTATTTAGATTTACTTTTGCGGTCCCCCTTTGACTTAGTCTTCTTCTAAGAAGGGTTAAATGAAATTACTATTCTTTTGTGGCTCATTTTCTTCCTTCGGGGGCTCCGAGAGGTCTTAACCCATTTTTAGTAATTGTTGAGTTAGTTAGTGTTATAGTTCGACCGGTAACGTTATCAATTCGATTGGCAGCTAACATAGGGGCAGGACACATTGTACTAACTTTAGTCGGGGGCTTTTTAACCACTTTGATAGGTTCTGGAATTAGCGCTTCTGTGGTATTTCTTTATTTAATTAATTCATTTTATTTTATTTTTGAGGTGGCAATTTGCTGTATTCAGGGATACATTTTTTGTCTCTTATTAATACTATATTCTGATGAACATTCTTAGGTCTTTATGGTGTAAAATTGCACGACAGATTTTCATTCTGTAAGAATTTATTAAAATTAAAGGTTTTGACATAATGCTGGATAAAACAGATTACATTGATAGTGTAAAATATAAATTAATAATTTTTATGTTAATGAATTTCTTGTTTATAACCGGAGGGTTTTGTGTCGTGCTAGTATTAATTTTATTAGTAGTGTGTTTAATTGTTTCTTTTTCAGGTTTTCTTGATCGAGAGAAAGCTTCTCCTTTTGAGTGCGGGTTTGACCCTAGAGATTCTGCTCGAACCCCTTTTTCTCTTCGATTCTTTCTTTTAGCAGTAATTTTTCTTATTTTTGACATTGAAATTGTGTTATTAATACCTTTCCCTATAATAGACAATTTTTCGGGGGGAAGAGAGTATCTGATTAGAGCCAGCCTATTTTTGCTAGTTCTTATTTTGGGTTTATTTTTTGAGTGAACAGAAGGGTCTTTAGAGTGAATAAGATAAAGAAAATAATATATTTAAAATAAAGCTTCTAACTTTGTTTTGGGGGGTTAAATTCCTTCCTTTCTTTTATGGCCTTTCTTCCAACTATTAGAACTTTTTTCTCTATTTTATGTTTTTCAATTGTGTTTTGTTTGTCTTCGAGTCATTGGTTTGGAGTGTGGCTAGGATTAGAGCTTAATATAATTTCTTTTATTGTACTATCTATAAGGGAAAAAAGATTAAATTCAAGAGAAAGGGCCATTAAATACTTCTTGCTGCAGGCCTTAGGAAGAGGTCTGTTTGTTCTGGGCTCTTGCCTTTCTTACGCAAGGAGGGGTAGATGACTAATTTCCTCTCTAAGCGGCCCGGATAGCTTACTAATCCTAAGGGGTTTAGGATTAAAGCTGGGGGCTGCTCCGTTTCATTTCTGAGTCCCCAGGGTAATAAACAGTCTTTCTTGATATAATGCTCTTGTCCTCTCTAGCCTCCAAAAAATCGCTCCGCTTCTTTTCATTCTCGTTTTATTCCCAAATTTTTCAATGTTGTTTATGTTAATTCTGTCAGCCAGAGGAGCTTTAGTGGGCGGGATTGGGGGTTTAAATCAGACTCAAATTCTAGCTTTATTGGGGTATTCTTCTATCGGGCATCTTGGATGAATTATAGGGCTTAGTCTTGTATCTTTATATTTTTCCATTTTCTATTTCTTATTATATTTAATTACAGTAACGGTAGTGTTTTGCCTACTAAAAACGTTTAATACTAATAAAGTAAAAAGATTTTCCCTTAAAGAAAAAATAAATAGGTCAATACAAGTTCCTTTTTTTATTTGCCTTCTGTCCTTGGGCGGGCTTCCCCCATTATTGGGATTTTTTCCAAAAATAGTAGGTTTTAAATTATTAAGTGAAAACTTATTTTCTTTTTTATTGGGCCTATTAATCTTAGGTTCTCTTATGAGGTTGTTTTATTATTTAAATTTATTTTTTAACAGGTATATAAGAAGGATAAGAGCTCAAAAACAGAGAGAAATATTTCTAGTGTCAAATTTTAATAGGCTATTAAGAGCATTAACTGTTATTTTTTGTCTTAGGGGTTTAATATTTATAGAAATTTTTTCATTCTAATATGCGTTGACTTTTTTCAACTAATCATAAAGATATTGGTACGCTTTACTTAATTTTTGGAGTATGATCTGGGTTAGTGGGCACTGGGCTAAGGGCCCTGATTCGATTAGAGCTCGGACAACCGGGGACTTTATTGGGAGACGACCAGCTTTACAATGTAATTGTAACAGCTCATGCCTTTGTAATAATTTTTTTTATAGTTATACCTCTGATAATAGGAGGTTTTGGGAACTGATTAGTTCCTCTTATAATTGGGGCTCCGGACATAGCTTTTCCTCGACTAAATAATATAAGGTTCTGATTACTGCCCCCTTCTTTAACTCTACTATTGAGGTCTGCAGCTGTTGAAAGGGGTGTTGGCACAGGGTGAACTGTTTATCCCCCTCTTTCAGGAAACATTGCTCACAGAGGAAGGTCTGTTGATTTGGCAATTTTTTCTTTACATTTAGCAGGTGTATCTTCTATTTTAGGGGCTGTCAATTTTATCACTACTGTAATTAACATACGATGAGAGGGTTATCAGCTAGAACGAGTCCCTCTCTTTGTATGATCTATTAAACTAACTGCAATTCTTCTTTTACTGTCCCTACCTGTGTTAGCGGGGGCAATTACTATGCTTTTAACAGATCGGAATTTTAATACTTCTTTCTTCGATCCTGCTGGAGGGGGAGATCCTGTTTTATACCAACATTTATTCTGGTTTTTTGGTCATCCTGAAGTCTATATTCTTATTTTGCCTGGATTTGGGATAATTTCACATGTTGTTAGACATTATTCTTGTAAGAAAGAGGTATTTGGTTCTTTGGGAATAATCTATGCTATGTCTGCAATTGGACTTTTAGGTTTCATTGTCTGAGCCCATCACATGTTTGTAGTCGGAATAGATGTAGATACCCGAGCGTATTTTACTGCTGCCACTATAATTATTGCTGTGCCTACAGGAATTAAGGTGTTTAGATGGCTGGCCACAATCTATGGATCTCGCGTTAAGTTTGAAACACCTATATTGTGGGCCATTGGTTTCATTTTCCTTTTTACAGTAGGGGGTTTAACAGGGGTTGTCTTAGCTAACTCTTCTCTAGATATTATACTTCATGATACTTATTATGTTGTAGCTCATTTTCATTATGTTCTATCAATGGGAGCAGTATTTGCAGTGTTTAGGGGGTTTACTCACTGATATCCTTTATTTACAGGATTAACTCTTCATCCCACATGAACTAAGGTGCATTTCTTTATTATGTTTATTGGTGTAAATGTTACTTTTTTCCCTCAGCACTTTTTAGGTTTAAGGGGTATGCCTCGACGATATTCTGATTATCCAGACGTGTTTATACAATGAAATGTAATCTCTTCCTATGGTTCTATTGTTTCTTTTGTAGCAGTGCTATATTTCATGTGTGCTCTGTGAGAATCTCTCGTTAGACAACGAAGGGTTGTTTGATCGGGACAACTAAGAACTTCTCTTGAATGAGATAACCGGCTTCCTTCTGATTTTCATAACATAAGAGAAACAGGCGCTTTAGTGTTCTCTTCATAGTTTAATGGCAAGGTGAGGACAACTAGGTTTTCAAGATGGGGCTTCTCCCTTAATAGAACAATTAATTTTTTTTTACGATCATGCTATGTTTGTTCTGGTGATAATCACTATTCTTGTTTTCTATGTTGGCGTTTATTTATTAAATAACAAATACACTTCTCGTTATTTGTTGGAGGGCCAACAAATCGAAATTATTTGAACTATTCTCCCGGCAATTATTCTTGTTTTTCTAGCTCTCCCGTCTCTGCGCTTATTATACCTGTTGGATGAAGTAAACGATCCGGTGCTGTCTCTTAAGGTGGTCGGCCGGCAATGATATTGATCTTACGAGTATTCAGATTTTATCGACTTAAGATTTGATTCTTATATAATCCCAGAAGAAGACTTAACTCCTGGGATATTCCGACTATTAGAGGTTGACCATCGAACTGTTATTCCTTATGGAGTTAGGGTCCGAACTTTAATTACGGCTAGAGATGTAATTCATTCTTGAACAGTTCCTTCTTTAGGCGTAAAAGCGGATGCTATCCCCGGGCGACTTAACCAATTAAGATTCTTAATTAACCATCCCGGCGTCTTTTATGGTCAATGTTCGGAAATTTGTGGAGCAAATCACTCTTTCATACCAATTGTAGTTGAAGCTACGAATATTTCTTCTTTTATTAACTGAGTTAATCACAACGTAGAATAATTGAAAGGTTAGTTAAAGTTTATTATAACATAAGATTGTCATTCTTAAATTATTCAATCTCGAATACTTTTCTATGCCTCAATTAGCACCAATTCTCTGGTTTTTTATATTTTCTTTTTTCTGAATTATTTTAATTTTATGATTATCCCTGTCCTGATATGCTTCTAAGAATACTTTTAAGGCCTTAAATAATGGAACAAAATCGTCTTCATTTTATGCTTGAGCTTGATAAATAATTTACTTATATTATTAGTATACTATTGCAGGATCAAAATCTCCAAAACAGCTTCAATGTTTTACTCTACTTTATAAGCTACAGCAATACAATAAATTATTCTAAAAAACTATTAGAATCAATAAAATAACCATAATAAAGGAAAACAAAATAAACATTCTTACAGTTTGAGCTTGTGCTTCCTTAACCTGAGATAAAATTCTTTTAGACAGTAAAAATCTTCCTTGTCCTCCAAATATTTCTCTTCATCCCTGATCTGAAGCCTTTGTTATTATTAAGGCAAGATTCATCCTTGCCTTAGAAGAAATTTTTCTAAACATAAGAGATAAAAATCACATAGTTCTTAAGCTGTGAATAATAAATGAATTTAAAGGTCTTAAAGAAAGTATTCTTTTAAAGTAAGATATCTTTTCTATTATAAATATTGCAAAAAAAGTTAAAGTCAAAGAAAAAAGAATTAAGGATTTCTGAAGGGGTGTTAAAATGATTATTACTGGAAAGGGAAAAAGTAACCAAGAAAAAAGGGCCCCCCCAAAAACTGCTCCGGTTGAAAGCGCTAGCTGCGCCAAACGAACGTTTTTGTCTTCGTCCCCGATTGAAAAAAGAGCACACTTTTTCTGCTCTCCTCAAATAATAAAGAAAGAGAATCGAATCGAATATATTAGAGTAAAGAGAGTTCTTAAAATAATAATTATTAATATAAGAAAGCTCCCTCTTTGTATAAAAAAAATTTCTAAAATTAAATCTTTAGAATAAAATCCGGCTATAAAGGGAAGTCCGCATAGAGCTAGGTTAGCTACATTTAAACAAGAGGATGTAATTGGTAAAGTTCTTCAAATATTACCTATAAAACGAACATCTTGAGAGCCCCCGTGTTGGTGGATAACATTTCCAGCACAAATAAATAATAAGGCTTTAAACATAGCATGAGTAACTATATGAAAATATGCGACCATCGCTGCCCCCAACCCTAGGCTGGTTATTATCACCCCCAGCTGACTCAAGGTTGATAGGGCAATAATTTTTTTTATATCATATTCTTGTATTGCACAAATTCCTGCTATAAAACAGGTGAGGGTTGCCATTCCGAGACAAACTCTATTAAATCAATAAGTCTTTTCTAGAAACGGATAAAACCGAGTCAGTAAAAAAACTCCGGCTGTAACAAGGGTAGAAGAATGAACTAAGGCTGAAACCGGTGTGGGCGCAGCCATGGCAGCGGGAAGTCACCTTGAAAAGGGGATTTGAGCCCTTTTAGTTATTCTTGCAAGTAAGATTGAACCAGTTAGAAGCCCGGAATAGGGGTTTTCAAATATTAAAATAAGATTTCAATGACCTTGATTCACTATTCAGGCAATAGAAAGAATTAATATTACATCCCCCACTCGATTGGCTAAAGCAGTTACTATGCCTGCGGCAAGAGACCTTGGATTTTGATAATAAATTACTAAAACAAAAGATACAATTCCTAGGCCGTCTCAGCCTAGAAGTAGTGCCATTAAATTAGGGATATAAACTAGGAAATTTATAGATAAAATAAAAAGTAAAACCACCATAATAAAGCGGACCGAAAAGGGGTCTTCTCTTATATAATTAACTCTAAAAGTAACCACAGAAGCCGAAATTAAAAGAACCGTGGAACTGAATACGGTGCCATATAAATCTACAAGTAAATTAAATTCTAGTTTAGAGGAACCTAAAGTAATAACTTCTCAACTGAGAAGAACTATTTGACTTCTCATAAAACACCAAAACAACGGAAAGAGGGAAAGCACAAAGGCTGTCCACAAAAGATTACTCATCAACAAAGTAAAATTAACAGGTTTAAACATTATCATTGGTCTAAAGGAAAGCTTCCACTATTAGCCCCACAAACTAATGTTCTTCTTTAAACTATTTAGACTTTTGGCTACAGCCATGTTAGCAGTACATCTAATTTTAAAACAAGTAAATTTAAAGGAATTCAATGAATTAATATGTTTAAGTATTCTCGGGATTTAATATTTAGGGATAAAGAAATATAACTGGAAATAGAACCATGTGTTGTAGTAGAAAACAAATAAAGACTATAGCCTGCTGCAATAAATCTAATAATACTTAGAGCTAGAACTCTTATCCCAGAACAAGATATAATTGAAGCCACTAAAAGAAGTTCTCTGACTAAATTAAGAGAAGGCGGAGCTGCTATGTTTACGATGTTGAGTAGAAATCACCACAATCTTAAGTAAGGAAAAATAGTTAACAGTCCTTTAGTGAGAAATAGTCTACGATTATGGCTTTTTTCATAAATGACATTTGCTAATATAAATATTCCGGAAGAACAGATCCCGTGAGAGATTATTATTAATAAAGAACTTTCTCACCCTCAGGAACAGCCTCTTAAAGTTCCTGCTAATAATAATCCTATGTGTCCAACTGAAGAATATGCAATAAGAGCTTTTATATCTACCTGTCGCATACAAATAAAACCAGTAATTACCGCCCCCCACAAGGAAATAGAAGAAATAATTCTGAAAAAAGAAATATTAGACAAAGGAAAAATAGAGGCTATTCGTAGTAATCCGTACCTCCCTAATTTTAAGAGAACTCCAGCAAGAACTATAGATCCCGCCACAGGGGCCTCTACGTGAGCTTTAGGAAGCCATAAATGAAAAAGAAATATAGGTATTTTAACCAAGAAGGCTAAAATAGTTAAAGCCCAAAAGACAGCCGCTAGTTCTCTAAAAAATATTTCTTTTCTTATCTCTATAAAAAGAAAATTTAGAGAACCTAAATTTGAGGAAAATTTAAATAAGATTAATAATAAAGGCAAAGAAGCTGTGACAGTATATATAATTAAATATCTTCTTGCTTGTAACCGCTCAGGCTGATAGCCTCACCCTAAAATTATTACTATAATAGGGATTAAACAGGCTTCAAATCTAAAGTAGAATAATAAAGCACTTCTAAGAGAGAAGGAAAAGAAAAGAAGAATAGTTAGAAAGACCCTTCAAAAACAAAATTCTTTGACCTGAAAATTAGTTCATAAAGTTTTATACCTTGCTAGCAATATTAGAATTAAAATTCATAAAGACAGAAGAATTAAAGAGATACTTATCACATCTATATAAAATAGAAGGGAAGACCATAGAACACTGGTTAAAGGTGAATAAAGCCTAAATAATATAAAAATTAATGCATAAGAAGAAAATCAGATTAGTGGTTCCCAAAAATTTTTTTTTGTTAAAAGTAAGAGCAATCTTCTTGCGGGAATAAAAATCTTTAACATTTATGAAGGGAAATGATTCTTAAATAATCTTTACCAAATATCCGGGCTAAAGAAACTAATAATGCTAACCCCACACAAGCTTCGCAAGCTCTAAAAGTTAGCAGTACGAAAGATAAATAAATTTCTAAAGAACCCATAAACAATAACTTTGCTAAAAAGTAAAATAATCCCAATATTATTGCTTCAAGACATAGCAGGGCTATTAAAAAGTGGGTACGTTGAACCCTTAAGGTTACAATTGAAACAAAAACTACAAGCACTCCGAAATAAACTGATATTAAATTTGTAAATCTTATCATTTGGATAAAGCTTTAGAAGCTTTAAAGAAGCATTGGTCTTGTAAACCAAAGAATGGTGATACCCTAAGGCTTGAAATTATTAAGTTTTCTATAACTTTTCTTTTGCTTTCAAAACAAAATGCTTAAAGCTTAATAACTTTATAATTTATTCATTAATTTATCTCAGAAGGACATTAATAATCCTTGAGTTAAAAATCAGAAAAAGTAAAAAAATGTTAAAACCTGCCCAATAAATTCGAAAGGGGCTTCTACTGGCTTTATCCCAATTCAGGTTAGTAAAATAAAAATATTTACTAAAAGCCAGAAATAAGCCCGCCTTAGAGGGTAAAAGGCCGCCCTACGAAATTTTCTTGTGTGTAGAAAAGGACAAATAAATAAGATAAGAACTGCTATTACCAGCGCAATAACACCCCCTATTTTATTGGGAATAGAACGAAGAATTGCATAGGCAAATAGAAAATATCATTCAGGCATAATGTGCACTGGGGTGACTAAAGGATTAGCGGGGATAAAATTTTCCGGGTCCGTTAAAATATCTGGCCTAAAGAAACAGATAATAAACACTGCTAGTAATATTAAAATAATGCCGGGAAGGTCCTTAAAAGAATAATAAGAATGAAAGGGAATTATTAACCTGTCTCTTTTTACTCCTAAGGGATTATTAGAGCAAGTTTCGTGAAGAAAAAGAATATGCAAGGCCCTAAGAGCTGCAATAATAAAAGGGAAGATGAAATGAAAAGTAAAGAATCGAGTTAAAGTTGCATTGTCTACAGCAAATCCTCCTCAAACCCACTGAACTAAAGATACCCCGAAGTAAGGAATTGCAGAAAGAAGGTTGGTGATTACTGTGGCAGCTCAGAAAGATATCTGTCCCCAAGGAAGCACGTAGCCAAGAAAAGCGGTAAGAATAGTAATTAAAAACAGAATTACCCCAATGTTTCAGGTAATTATAAATATATAGGAACCATAATATAAGCCCCGTCCGATATGAATATATATACAAACAAAAAATAACGAAGCCGTAGTGGCATGAACGTTACGAAGGAGTCAACCAAGTTCGATATCTTCTATGATTCGAATTACGGAAGAAAAAGCTAAATCTACATCGCCTACATAATATATGGCTAAAAATAGTCCTGTGATAATTTGAACTACTAAACAAGTCCCTAAGAGAATTCCAAAGTTTCACCATACGGACAAATTATTGGGGGCAGGGAGGTCTACTAGAGCAGAGTTTACTAATTTAATAACAGGGTGAGTTTGACGAAGGGGTCTATACATTTTTAATTAAAGGGGCGAAGGGGGGCCCCTTGATTTTTCCCAGGAATAAGATATACTACTGCTACTATTGCTACAAGCAGAATAATTCTTAATCCCACTAAACAGGAAATATTATGGTAAGAGTCTAATAGTAGAGGTTTTTCTGACACTAAAAATATTAAATTAGAAGAAGAATTATTTACCATAGTAAAAATAAAAAATCTTAGTAAAGTAAAGGCTAAAGTAATTATTATTAAGTAATTTCTTATTATAGCGACCCTGGGTCGAGAAAAAAAACAATTAGGAGATATTGCTATTACATAAACAAATAAAACTAGGAGGGCTCCTACATATACTAAAAAAAGAATAAACCCCCATCAGCTTCTTAAAGTTATACCTAGTAAAGTAGTTAGGATAAAAGATACTGCTATAATAGATCTTCCTAAAGATAGCGGTCGGCTTACGTAGATAAAGGTTCTAACAACTAAAAATCCGCTAGATAGTAGTAAAGACATTTGCCAACAAAACTTTTCATTCAGGTAATAGTTTATTTAAAATTTTAACTTTGGGAGTTAAAGATCGAGAACTCTCGTTACCTGAAAAATATTTCTAATCCTCAACAAAAGGCTAGCACAATTATTAAATAACATAAAGAAACAGGGAGGAACCTTTTTCAAGTAAGTATTATTAATTGGTCATAACGGAAGCGGGGGAACCTTCCTCGAACCCAAAGAAATACGAAGGAGAAAAAAATAGCTATGAAAGAAATAAAAATATCATATAAAATTATATTTGAAAAGAGAGAGAAAAATAGAGCACCGGTAATAAAGGACATGAATATAATGTTTCTATATTCAGCTATAAAAATTAATGCAAAACCCCCTCTTCTGTACTCGATATTAAAGCCCGAGACAATCTCAGACTCTCCTTCTGCAAAATCAAAGGGGGCTCGATTAGTTTCGGCTAAATTAGTAATAAACCAACAAAATGCTAAAGGAGCCATAATAAGAACCCCAGGAATACCTATTTGACTTATTCCAATCACTGAAAAGTCAAACCTATGAAAAAGAAACAAAGGGGAAAGAATAAATAAAGCCAACCTTACCTCATAAGAAATTGTTTGAGCCACGGCCCGCAAGGCCCCTAAAAGGGCATACTTAGAGTTAGAGGCCCAGCCGGCAATTAAAGTTCTATAGACATTTACTCTAGATAAGCATAAAAAAAATAATACTCTATAAGAAATATTTAGACTTTTAAACCTCAGAGGATATATATTTCACATTATAAGAGCAAGTACTAGGCCCAAAGCAGGGGCCAGAACAAAGGGTACAACATTACCGGAAGAAGGAAGGTGATATTCTTTTAAAAAGAGTTTTAAAGCATCGGCCAAAGGTTGGGGGATACCCATCAGCCCTACTTTGTTAGGGCCCTTTCGAAGCTGAATATACCCGAGTACTTTACGTTCTAATAAAGTAAAAAAAGCTACAGCTAGTAAAACACAGACGACTAGGACAACAAAATTTATCATATATGTCATTTCAAAAATAAAAATTATATTTTTTACTTTAAAAATAAAAATTTTATCTCCAGAGCTTAAATCTGGTGCATTAAATTATGCTATTAAAGCCACAATAGAAAATTACTTTTATCTTCAGAGCCTAAATCTGATACATTTTACTTTATGCTACTATAGCCAAGAGTGTGTATTAATAAAATAATATTAACCTTTATCTTGCTAAAATAAGATTATATAAATAATTATTATTTTACTTTCTTTTTGATAAATTTTTTAACCTAACTTAATCCTTTCGTACTAAAGCAGGTTCTTTAGAGGATAGAAACCAACCTGGCTTACACCGGTTTAAACTCAGATCATGTAAGGAATTAAAAGTCGAACAGACTTGCTTCTCAAAGCTTCTGCACCTTGAAGCTCCCTTAAACCAACATCGAGGTCGCAAACTTTTTTATCGATAAGCTGCACCTTGAAGCTCCCTTAAACCAACATCGAGGTCGCAAACCTTTCTCTTAAATAAGAACTCCCAGAGAAGATAACGCTGTTATCCCTATAGTAACTTAGTTTATAACACAAAAATTCTGGGTCTTTAAAATATCTTAATTTCTATTTTAGGAAGTTTTTTTATTCCTTGATCGCCCCAACCAAAACAAAAATTCTTAATAGCCAATTTAAAGCAAGCAATAAGTGAATTAAGAGATTTATTTAAGCTTAATAGGGTCTTCTCGTCCTTCTTTTTTATAAAAGTTTTTTAACTTTTAGAATAATTTTTAATTTTATTAAAGAAACAGCTTTATCCTCATAAAGCCTTTCATACTAGTCTCCAATTATGAGACAACTGATTACGCTACCTTTGCACAGTCAAGATACTGCGGCCGTTTAAGCTTAGCTCACCGGGCAGGCACGACTTCTTATAGTTTCAAGAAGCTATGTTTTTATTAAACAGATGAGATAAAATATTTGCCGAGTTCTTTTTTAATATATTTATGTTTTTAACTATTTTTATATATAAATAAAATACTCATATTAACATTCTAATTTACCTTAATAATAAATTAAAGCAATTATTAAGTACTTTTGTTATTTTAAAACTACTATTTGAAAATATTAAAATTTATAATTTAGAAACAAACCTGTTAGTTTGGCCAATTCTAAGCCCAACTTAAAAATATTTTTCTTTGATAAAATAACTTTACTAAAAAGAGCTTGTCCCCGTTTTAGTTATTTCTATTTTTAGATTTTAAATTAATAAAAATAGAAAAGTACTTAAATACCTTTTCTTAATAACCAGCTATAAAACATCTCGTTTAATGTTTCATTTCTATTTACTTATTTTTTTATGTTTTTCCACACATATAAATTAGTTCTCAACGATAAGAAAATAGATCGACGTTTTTCGGGACTAAAAACTAAATTTTAATCTAGATAACCCATGATCCAAAAGGTACTAGTTTTTAACTATACTAAATTTTTCAATTTTAAGATCCCTTGAGGTACTAATTAACTAAAAGTTTATTCTCCATTTACTAAAAATATTTATGTTTATAAGACTATAAGAAATAAGTTAACTTTATGATCAGAAAAACTGCTTACTGTAGTTTATTTTCAGTGTAAGTGAAATGCATCTAAATGCTTTTTTCTGTTAGGCACAGCTTCCGCTAAGCCTACTATGTTACGACTTATCTCATTTTATCAACGAGAGCGACGGGCGATATGTGCACAATTTAAGAAATATTCATAAAGCCTCTCTGGTGCCAAATTATTTTCAAGTCCACCTTCACAAAAATTTTAATTTTTTGATTCGTTTAATTTTATTTATTGTAGCCCACTTTAACTTTTTTATAAGCTGCACAATGACCTGACATTAAAAGATAATCTTACTTTGCTAACTAATTTAACCTTTTAGTGTTAGCAATGACGGCAGTAAACAAACTTTAAAAAAAGTAAGGTAAAACGGGGATTGTCGATTTAAAAGCAGGCTCCCCTGAAAAATTAAATATGCCGCCAAGTCTTTTGAGTTTTAAACCATTGTTCTTAGTACTCTAGCATTATTTTTTATAGAACTAGATAGCAGGGTATCTAATCCTGGTTACCATTTGTTCTTTCATGGAGTAAAATTAGGAAAATTGAAAATACTTTTTATTCAAATTCTACCTATTAATTTAAATTAATTTCCATAATTTATTTTTACCATTTTTAAGCTGAACTATTTCACTTACGCCGAATGTATAACCGCGGCTGCTGGCACAATCTTAACCGGCATTATTTTTTATACCTAAGTCTCACTGACGTGAACCTGTTAATTTTTTCTACTGGGAACTGCTCTTTTAGTATTTCGCAAAAACTTCCATGTAATAATAATTAAAAGTAGCAAAATTTAAACCAAGACCAAATTAATACAATTAAAGAGATCCTCTCATTTTTGGGGTATGAGCCCAATAGCTTAATATTAGCTGATTTAATTTATATAGGGAAATAAATTTCATTGTTAGATTTACAATCTAATGCCTCCTTTCTGCCACCTAAATTTATAAGTAGAGGAAATCTTCTGTAAAACTCAAATTTTTACGTGCTCAGTTACACTAACTTATATATTACTTTATACTAATTCTTATGTTTAAACTAATGATTGTTTTTTAATTTTGTTAAATAAATGTGTAGATAAAGGTAACAGGTTCTTTATATAAAAATTATAATTATTTGAAAATGTCCTTTTTAAATCATATCAGACTAGAGTACTTTAATTCGTATAATGACAATTGTAACAAATCTTGTTTATAACAAAAATATTTTCACTTAATTACTTGTTTCTGAATTAGAAGCTGTTAATATATATATATATACAAAGTAATATACTAACATTTATATAATTTACAAAATTAGCTTTCCTTGGGCTATGATACCTTTTATAGACTTATTAACCCTTTAATAATTAGGATTGCAGGTCTTTTAAAGATTTTAATGTTTACTTCTATTAGATTTATTTAAATGTAATGTATTAAGAAATATGAAAGTCTTTCATTATAACAAGCTGTATAAGGTAGTGTTGCCAAAGCACATCTTACTGCCACCAACATCGAACAGACTTTTAGACTACGTAGTTTTTAAAGAATTTACCTATCATTTGAATATAAATTAAAAATTAGTATTTTAAATATTAGTTATATATATGATAAATAAT